TTAAGGGTAAGCTAAAAGAAGCTGTTGGGTTCATACCTCAAAAATGTAAATCTCCTTAGGTTGGTTTCTCCTTTTACTGTTTTGTTTGGCTCGGGTGTTATTGCAGGAAGTGTAATAGCTCTGAGCGCTTCTTCTTGGTTTGTGGCTTGAGTGGGCCTAGAGCTTAATTTACTTTCATTTCTTCCCATCATTTTTTGAGGTGGACTGATGGGGAGAAATGAAAGTGGTATTAAATATTTCTTTGCTCAGTCTTTGGCTTCTCTTTTAGTTTTAGTAGGTTCATTGTTTCCTCTTTTTGTTGGACTTTTTGAGTTTTATTTTGTTATTATGTTAGGGTTATTAATTAAATTAGGAGCTGCTCCTTTTCACAGTTGGTTCCCTTCTGTTATTGAGGGGTTGGGATGGGTTTCTAGTGTTGTTTTATTGACTTGACAAAAATTAGCTCCTTTGTTTTTGGTAAGTGGTTTTGATTTTTTGCAATTTGTTATTATTTGTTCTGTTTTGGTAGGATCTTTTGGTGGGTTTAATCAGGTTTCTTTGAGGAGGATTTTGGCTTATTCGTCTATTATACATTTGGGGTGAATATTGGGGGGTATAGCTTTGTCTTTTTCTTTGGGTGTAAGGTATTATTTTGTTTATTTTTTTTTTAGAGTTGTTTTAGTGTTACTTTTTTTAATGAGGGGGTTGGTTCGGTTAGGGCAATTGATGTCTTCTTTGTTTGTTGTTAAATTTTCAACTTTTATGTTATTATTGAGCATAGGAGGGTTTCCTCCTATATTGGGGTTTTTTCCTAAGTGGTATTTGATTGTGGTTCTTTTAAGAGAGAGAGTGTTTATGTCTTTTTTTTTAATTTTTTCTTCTTTGGTTAATCTTTTTTTTTATTTTCGTTTGTTTTATGGTTCTTTGTTTAGAAATGTAGCTTCTTTTTATGGTGTGGGTGTTTTGGAGGGGGAAATGGTTTTTTTTGTGCTTTGTTTAGTGGTTTCTATGTTTGGGGGTATTTTTTATCCTGTTTTTTTCTATAAGCATTAAGTTAAGAAAACTGATAGCCTTCAAAGCTTTAAATGGTGTAAGTCATGCTTAGCTGATGATTTCTTTAGATTTGCAATCTAATGTTTTAATTAAACTAATCGGCTGTGGTTTGGGATAGATATCATAATAAAATTTACAGTTTTATACCTAAGCTTCGGTCACGCAAACCTTGCGTTGGTTGTATTCAACAAATCATAAGGATATTGGTACTATGTATTTGGTGTTAGGAGTTTGGGCTTCTATAGTTGGGACTGCTTTGAGTTTAATTGTTCGGGGAGAGATTGGTATGCCTGGTTCTTTGATTGGAGATGATCAGGTTTATAATGTTGTTGTAACAGCACATGCTTTTGTTATAATTTTTTTTATGGTAATGCCTATTATGATTGGGGGGTTTGGGAATTGATTAGTGCCTTTGATGTTAGGGGCTCCGGATATGGCTTTTCCTCGTATGAATAATATGAGATTTTGGTTGCTTCCTCCTGCTTTTTTTCTTTTACTATCTTCTGCTGCTTTGGAGAGTGGAGCAGGGACTGGTTGAACGGTGTATCCTCCTTTGTCTTCTTCTTTGGCTCATGGGGGAGGGTCGGTAGATTTGACTATTTTTTCTTTGCATTTGGCTGGTGTTTCTTCTATTTTGGGAGCTATTAATTTTATTACTACTATTATTAATATACGGAGAAGTGGGATAGGATTGGATCGCCTTCCTCTATTTGTTTGATCTGTGATGGTTACGGCTGTTTTATTGTTGTTGTCTTTACCAGTATTAGCTGGGGCTATTACTATATTATTGACCGATCGTAATTTTAACACTTCTTTTTTTGATCCTGCTGGAGGGGGGGATCCTATTTTGTATCAACATTTATTTTGATTTTTTGGTCATCCGGAAGTTTATATTTTAATTTTGCCGGGGTTTGGTATAGTTTCTCATATTGTTAGACATCATGTAGGTAAGAGGGAGCCTTTTGGTTCTTTAGGAATGGTTTATGCTATGGTTGCTATTGGGGGTTTGGGGTTTATTGTATGAGCACATCATATGTTTACTGTGGGTATGGATGTGGATACTCGAGCTTATTTTACTGCTGCTACTATGATTATTGCTGTGCCTACTGGAATTAAGATTTTTAGTTGATTGGCGACTTTGCATGGGTCTTATTTTGTTTTTAATTCTGCTATGTTGTGGGCTTTAGGTTTTATTTTTCTTTTTACTGTAGGAGGATTGACTGGTGTGGTTTTGGCTAATTCTTCTTTAGATATTGTTTTACATGATACTTATTATGTTGTGGCACATTTTCATTATGTATTGTCGATGGGAGCAGTGTTTGCTATTTTAGCTGGGATTGTGGAGTGGTTTCCTGTGATTTTGGGTATTAGAATGAATGAGCGGGCTTTGAGGGCTCATTTTTTTGTGATGTTTGTAGGAGTAAATATGACTTTTTTCCCTCAACATTTTTTGGGGTTAAGAGGGATACCTCGTCGTTATTCTGATTATCCTGATGCTTATTCTTGTTGGAATTTGGTTTCTAGTTTAGGGTCTTATGTTTCTTTTATTGCTACTTTGGCTTTTATGTGTATTTTGTGGGAGGGAATGGTTAGTTCTCGTGGGTTTTCTGGAGCTGATTTTATGCCTTCTTTTTCTGAGTGATCTCATGGTTTTCCTCCTCAAGATCATACTTATAATCATCTTGTGGCTGTAATTAAGTAATTTATGGCGACTTGGGGGATGCTTTCTTTTCAAGATAGTGTTTCTCCTTTAATAGAGCAGTTAATATTTTTTCATGATCATTCTATGGTGGTTTTGGTTATAATTACAGTGTTGGTTTTTTATTTTGTTTCGGGTATTTTGGCTAATACTTATTTGAATCGGTTTATTGTGGAGGGGCAGGAAATTGAAGTTTTTTGAACTTTCATTCCGGCAGTTCTTTTGATTTTTATTGCTTTTCCTTCTCTTCGTGTTTTGTATTTGGTTGAGGAAGTTCATTGTCCAGATTTAACTTTGAAGACTGTTGGGCATCAATGGTATTGAAGTTATGAATATTCTGATTTTGTTGATATTGAGTTTGATTCTTTTATGCTTCCTTTGGAAGAAGATAGTTTTCGGTTGTTGGATGTGGATAATCGTACTGTTTTGCCTTGAGGTGTATTTACTCGAATTTTAATTACATCTTCTGATGTAATTCATTCTTGAGCTTGTGCTGGGCTAGGAGTTAAGATGGATGCAGTTCCAGGCCGAGTTAATCAGGTTTGTTTTTTGATTAACCGGCCTGGGTTATATTATGGTCAGTGTTCTGAGATTTGTGGGGCTAATCATAGTTTTATACCTATTGTTATTGAGAGTGTTTCTGTGGACTCTTTTTTGAATTGAGTGAGGACTTTTTATTAGCTAGATGGCTGAATAAAGGCGTTGGTCTCTTAAACCATTTTATAGTTAGTACTTCTAGTTTATGCCTCAAATAAGTCCTTTAGGTTGGGCTTGAATTTCTATTTTTGTTGGGTTGATTTATTTATTTTATTTAGTGCTTTTTTATTTTTTTTATATTGTTTCTTTTAAGGTGATAGAACGGGGGGAGGCCTTTGGGTTAGTTTGATTTTGAGAATGATAGTTAATTTATTTGTTGTTTTTGATCCTGCTTCTATTATGGGCTTAGGTTTGAATTGGTTTAGTCTTTTTGTTGGGGTTTTGTTTCTTCCTTTATTGTTTTGAGTAGTGCCTTCTCGTTATTTGGTGGTTTGGAGGGTAATTATTGGGGGTTTGGTTAGGGAGATTGGGTTTCTTTTTTCTAGTTATTGGGGTGGGGTTAGTTTAATACTATGTTCTTTGTTTTGATTTATTGTGATGAATAATTTTTTAGGTTTGTTTCCTTTTGTTTTTACAGCTACTAGTCATTTGTTAGTAACTCTTGTTCTTGCTTTACCTTTTTGGCTTTCTTTGATGCTTTTTGGTTGGATTAATAAGACTCGTCATATGTTTGCTCATTTGGTTCCATTGGGGACTCCTTTTGTGTTAATGGGTTTTATGGTGTTGATTGAGACAATTAGAAACTTAATTCGTCCTATTACTCTTTCTGTGCGGTTGGCGGCTAATATAATTGCAGGTCACCTTTTGATTGTTCTTTTGGGTTCGGCAATTACTTTGAGGGGGGGGATTATAATTTGTGGGGTTTCTGCTTTAAGCCTTTTATTGGTGTTGGAGTTAGCTGTTGCTTTTATTCAATCTTATGTTTTTATGGTTTTGGTTGGGCTTTATTCTGTTGAGATTTAGTTTATGGAAAATTTTCATCCTTATCATTTGGTTCATGTGAGTCCTTGGCCTTTAACTGGTGCTTTGGGTGGTTTATTTTTGGTGAGCGGGTTGGTTCGTTGTTTTTATAGAATGGGGGGGAGTCTTTTGTTTTTTGGTGGTCTGGTCTTGGTACTAACTAGAATTCAATGGTGGCGAGATGTTGTGCGGGAAGGTTGTTTGAATGGGGATCATAGTTTGTTTGTTGTTAATGGGCTTAAGGTGGGGATGATTTTGTTTATTGTTTCGGAGGTTTTCTTTTTTGTTTCTTTTTTTTGGGCTTTTTTTCATAGTAGTTTGGCTCCGACTTTGGAGTTAGGCTTGGTGTGGCCTCCTTTTATAATTGAGGGGTTTAATCCTTTTCATGTTCCTTTGTTGAATACCTCTATTTTATTGGCTTCTGGGGTTAGAGTGACTTGGTGTCATCATAGAATTTTAAAGGGGGAGTATTTTCAGGCTGTTTTTAGTTTGGGTTTAACTTTGTTTTTGGGGGTATATTTTTCTGTGTTACAGGGGTTTGAATATTATGAAGCTGCTTTTGGTATTTATGATTCCGTTTATGGTTCTACGTTTTTTATGGCTACTGGGTTTCATGGGTTGCATGTTTTAATTGGAAGAACTTTTTTGGGTGTTTGTCTTTATCGTTCTCTTCGTTTCCATTTTTCTGGATGGCATCATTTTGGTTTTGAGGCAGCTGCGTGGTATTGACATTTTGTTGATGTGGTTTGATTATTTTTATTTGTTTCTATTTATTGGTGAGGTAAATGTCATATTAGTATATTAGTACAACTGATTTCCAATTAGTAGGTTTATATATGATAATTTTTGTTTTGGGTGTTTTTTTTTGTTTTATTTTAGGGGTAGTGGTTTGGTGTTTGGGGGGAATTTTGGCTAGGAGGATAGAGGTAGACAGGGAAAAGGGTTCTGCGTATGAGTGTGGTTTTGAGTCTTTTGTTATGGCTCGTGTTCCTTTTTCTTTACAATTTTTTTTAGTGGGTGTGATTTTTTTGATTTTTGATGTAGAGATTGTGTTAATATTACCTTTAATTTTTCTTTTTGATTATGGTTTGGTTTTGTTTGTATTGTTTACTTTGTTTGTTTTAATTTTATTGTTTGGGTTGTATTTTGAGTGGAAGGAGGGGTCACTTGAGTGGGTTAAGTAGATGGGTATTTAAATTTATAATATTTGGTTTGCAATCATAAGGTGTTTTTCTCCATCTTTAATGAGAAGCAATTTTGTGTTTAGTTTCGGCCTAAAAGTTTGGTGTGTACCCTCATTGTTAATAGAAGCTATTTTAGTGTCCCACTGTTGATGGGAAGAAGGTATTTCCCTATTAAAAAGAGAAAGTAGTTGAGCTGCTAACTTGACTGATAGCGTTGTTGTTATTCTCTTGTCTTTGAAGTAGATATATGTTAGATTTTCGATCTTAAGATGCTTTGGCCTTAGATACTTAAAGATTTTTCACCTAATCTTCTTCAAAGATTTGCTCTATATTAAGCTATTTAAGTATAGGGTTATTAGTATAATTGTTAAGATTAGTGGAATTGAGATTATTGTAAGGGAGTTGAGTTTTTGAGTATTTGAGATGGAATGGGAGAGATTTTTAATTATTTGATGGGTGCCTTGGGGCCCATTTAATTCATTTCATCCTAATTCAAAGGTTTTGATTAGAGTAAGGGGTTGGAGTGCTTTTAGTATTGGTCGTGGAGTGAGAGTAGTAAGGAATCATATGTTTCCTGAGAAGTTTTTATGAAGTTTTGGGTTTGGGCTTCTCAAAGGTTTTGTGGTTCATAGATAGTTTGCTAGTAAAGCTCCTAAAAGAATGAGTAGGATTCTTGTAATTTTTGTGCTAATTGGTATAGGTAGGGTGAGTGGAGTGTCCAAGAGAATTCAGTTTATAGCTGCTCCAATAAAAATTGATGTTAAGGTTAGGGTGCTGATGGGAATAATTATTTTTTGGGTTTCTGAAATTATTGTTGTTTTTGGGCCTAGATTGTTAAATCATAGTGTTATTAGGGTTAAGCGAAAGGAGTATATGGTTGTTAAACCGAATGAGATTAGTGTTATAATTAAAATTATTTGATTAATTTGAGAGAGAAAAAGGGTTTCTAAGATTAAATCTTTTGAATAAAAGGCGGAAGAGAAAGGAAGACCTATTAATGTGATGGATGAGATTATTATACAAGTGCTAATAGTAGGGGAAGAAGTTAAAATGATGGATATTTTTCGTATATCTTGGTTGTTTTTTATGTTGTGAATAGCAAATCCTGCACATAAAAATATTAGGGCTTTGAATAGGGCGTGGGTGATTATATGAAAATAGGCTAGCTTTCATAAACTTAAAGCGAGAGCTAGTATTATAATAGCTAGTTGGCTTAGGGTGGAAAGAGCAATAATTTTTTTTATGTCTATTTCTATTGTAGCAGATAGTCCTGCTATGAATATTGTTAAAGTTGAAGAGATGAGAAGGATTAGAAAAATTTTATGGTTTATTATATTATGAAATCGGATTAGAAGGAAAACTCCGGCAGTGACTAGGGTAGAGGAGTGTACTAGTGCTGATACTGGGGTTGGGGCAGCTATTGCTGCTGGAAGTCAGGCGGAAAAAGGGATTTGTGCTCTTTTGGTTATGGCTGCGATTATGATTAGAAATAGAGGGATTGGGTTGTCTAGTAAAATGTTTATGGATAGAATGTCTCATGACCCAAAAGAAAGGGATAAAGAAATTGCCACTAGGATTATAACATCTCCGATGCGATTTGATAAAATGGTGATTATCCCTGCGTTTATAGATCGTGAGTTTTGATAGTAGATTACGAGGCAATAGGAAACTAAGCCTAGTCCATCCCATCCTAGTAGGATTCTTATCAGGTTTGGTCTTATAATTAATAGGATTATGGAGAGAATGAACAACAGAACTAAGTAGTTAAATCGATAAGGGTGTTTTTCTTCGGCTATGTATTCTTCTGAAAATCATAGCACTATTCTTGAGATGATTAGGACAGTGGCGGAAAAAAGTATTGAAATATAATCAAAGATTAGAAATATTTCTAAATTAGTGGAGGTCAGTGATATGAAGCAGAAAGAGATTATAATTGAATAGTTTTTATGAATTATTAAACTTCCTATTAATAGAGGAAGAATTCTAAGAGTTAAGATTATTTTTCTTCAAAGTTTGAAAGTTACCAATATCTTATATTTTTTTTAGTACCACAAACTAAGGTTTTTATGATAAACTACTAAGATAGTTTCAATATATTATTAAGTCTATTTTAATGATTAGAATATTTAAAGGAAGTCAGTGTAAGAATAGGGATAAAAAATCTCGAGTAAAAAGAGAGGGTTGGGTGGTGTATTCTCAGGGGGTTCCATGACTTGGGGTTGAAAAAAGAAGAATACAATATGTTGCAGATAGAAAAGAGATTAATATAATTGGAATGAGGGTAAAAGGAGTTCAGGCTAATACGCTAATTATTAGTGAAATCTCGCTGAAAAGGTTTATAGAAGGTGGAGCTGCTATATTATTAGCTCTTATTAGAAATCATCATAAGATTAGTCTTGGGAATAATGAGAGTATCCCGCGTGTGAGAAGCATTCTTCGTGTGTGTGTTCGATCGTAAAATATAGTAACTAAACAGAAGAGGGCGGAGGAACATAGACCGTGTGAAATTATTATTCTGAGAGAACCTAAGGCTCCTCAAGATGAAAAAGTTATGGCTCCTCTTAATATTAGTCTTATATGACAAACGGAAGAATAAGCTACTAAAGATTTTATGTCTGTTTGTAAAATGCAAATAATACTAGTTAGGATTCCTCCTAGAAGGGAAATGCTTATTAGGGCTGGGGAAAGAAGCTTTATAGAAGAATAGAAAATAGCAGTTATGCGTAAAATCCCATATCCTCCTAATTTTAGTAGAACTGCAGCAAGAATCATGGAACCAGCTACTGGGGCTTCTACGTGAGCTTTTGGTAGTCATAAATGGGTTAGAAATATTGGGAGTTTAATTAGGAAGGCAATTAAAAATAAGATAGACCAGAAAGTGTTTGTTTTTAATGAAATGTGTATTAAGTATGGTAAGAAGAGGGTTTCTGATATTTTTATAATTATTATTAGGGAGACTAAAAATGGGAGAGAGGCTCTTAATGTATAGAGTACTATGTATAATCTAGCAGAGAGTCGTTCGGGTTGGGTACCTCATATTGTGATAATTATAAAAGTAGGAATAATTGTGGCTTCAAAGAAGATATAAAATATTATTAAATTAGAGCTAGAAAAGCTTAGAATTAAAAGTAGTAGGAGAAGGATAGTAAGAAGAGAAAAAGTTTTTTCTTCTTTTTTGATGATTTTTGTGGAAGATAGAAATATTAAAATAGTAATAAGAAGACTTAATAGAATTAATGTTGTTGATATTAAATCTTGTATTAATAATTCATGAGAAATTTTTGTTCTTCTTGTATAATAGATTTGGGGAAAATATATTAGAAGAAGAAGAGATAAAAAGAAGGTTGTTATTTTTCATGAAGGGAGAAAAGGGGTTATTAAAGTAGGTAGGATAAGTATCATTATAATATAGTAGTAGATCTAATGAGGGTATTCCCTGTTAGTCGTGATATGGCTACTAAAAGGGCTAAGCCCAAGCTCCCTTCACAGACGGCTAGGGTAATAAAAATTATTAAAATGGAGCTATCTGCTCTTTTTGGGATTGTTGTTCTTGTTAGAATAATTAGAATACTTAATATAGCTATTTCTAGACTTAATAATATAGATAATAAATGTTTAAATCGAGAGGTGAGACTTATTAAACTTATTAATAGAAGAATAATACCTGTGGATAGGGAATAGTTTATCATAGTTTTAGTAGTTTAATAAAAATTTTAGTTTTGTAAACTAAAGATGTTTTCCTAAAATAACAGAAAAAGGTGTCTATTTTTAATATCCAAAATTAATGTTTTTATTAAACTATTTTCTGTTATATTTGGTGTTCTTGTTTTGTTATCTGTGTTTTTCTTTTTTTCTACACATCCTTTGGTTATAGGTTTAATTTTACTTCTTTCTACTGTTTTTATTTCTTTTCATGTGTTTCTTATTTATGGCTTTGGGTGGTTTTCTTATGTAATCTTTTTGGTTTTTTTGGGGGGTATATTAGTTCTTTTTATTTATGTTGCTTCATTAGCTTCAAATGAGGTTGTTAGTTTTGAACTGAAGTATGTTGTATCTTTTTTATGTTTTTTAATTTTTGCTGGAGTATGATTTTTTTGTTTTCAGGAGTTTTTTATTTGGCGATTTTTTTTGTTTTTCCCTTTTTCTATTATTATTGTTTTTCTGGGGGGTTATTTATTATTGACTTTAGTAGGAGTTGCCAAAATTTGTAAGGTGAGGGGGGGCCCTTTACGTGAAATAACTTATGGCTGTTCGTAAATGGCACCCCATTCTTAAACTTGTTAATAGATCTTTAATTGATCTTCCCTCTCCTAGTAATATTTCTTACTTTTGGAACTTTGGTTCATTGTTGGGATTGTGTTTAATCTTTCAAATTTTAACTGGTTTATTCTTGGCTTTACACTATACGGCAGATATTAATTTAGCTTTTTCTAGTGTTTCTCACATCTGTCGAGATGTTAGTGGAGGTTGATTTTTACGTAATTTACATCTTAATGGGGCTAGTATGTTTTTCGTTTGTTTTTATTTTCACATTGGTCGTGGGATTTATTTTGGATCCTTTAAATTTCATTTTACTTGAATGAGAGGAGTTGTAATTTTTTTACTTACTATAATTACAGCTTTTCTAGGTTATGTTTTGCCTTGAGGGCAAATATCTTTTTGGGGGGCGACTGTAATTACCAATTTAGTGTCTGCTGTTCCTTATATTGGAAGAGAGATTGTTCAATGGCTTTGGGGGGGATTTTCTGTAGATAACCCTACTTTAACTCGCTTTTTTTCCTTTCATTTTATTTTACCTTTTATTGTTTTGGGGATAGTATTAGTTCATTTAATTTTTTTACATGAAACAGGATCTGGTAATCCTTTAGGGGTAAGAAGAGATTTTGATAAAATTCCATTTCATCCTTATTTTTCTTTGAGGGATTTAGTTGGGGCCTTAATTTTATTGTTTGTTTTAAGATTAGTAGCTTTATTAGGCCCCCATACCTTTTCTGATCCGGAAAATTTTATTCCAGCTAATCCTTTAGTGACCCCAGTTCATATTCAACCAGAATGGTATTTCTTATTTGCTTATGCTATTTTGCGTTCTATTCCAAATAAGTTGGGAGGAGTTTTAGCTCTTGTTTTATCTGTCTTAATTTTAATAATTTTATGCTTTATGAACAAGGCTTCTCGTTCCTTAAGTTTTAGTTTATATGGTCGGGTTATTTTTTGATGTTTTGTAAATTTTTTTTTCTTGTTAACTTGAATTGGGGCTCGACCTGTCGAGTTTCCTTTTATTTTAATTGGCCAAATTCTTTCTGTTCTTTATTTTTTATTTTTTATTTTATTTTACTTTAAATAGTTATTTAGCTAATATAAGCTTTTGTTTTGAAAGCAAAAAATAGGAAGTATCTTAATAACTTTTCTTAAAAGAGTACTTAATAAAGAATAAAAATTGTCTTTATAGACAAAACAATTATTACATAATTTAAAGCTAAAGGAAGGTATATTTTTCAGGCCAAATTCATTAACTTATCATATCGAAAACGTGGGTAGCTCCCACGAACCCATAAAAAAAGAATGGAAAATATTATTACTTTTAAGGAGATAAAAAAAGGGCCAAAAAATAAAACTGCTGTTATTATTCTTATTAAAATAATATTCGCATATTCAGCTATAAAAATAAGAGCAAAACCCACTCCTATATATTCAACATTAAATCCAGAAACTAATTCAGATTCCCCTTCTGTAAAATCAAAAGGGGTTCGATTAGTTTCTGCTAAACAGGAAGAAAATCAAACTATTAATAAGGGAAACATAAAGATTCCAATTGAACCTAATAATTGATAATTATTAATTTCTTTTAAGTTGAAAGAAGAAGTAATTATAAGAAGAGAAAATAAAATTAAAGCAAAACTTACTTCATAAGAAATAGTCTGAGCCACTCCTCGATAAGCTCCCAAAATAGCATATTTAGAATTAGAAGATCACCCAGCCACTAAAATCGAATAAACGCTTACTCTTGAGCAAGATAAAAAAAATAAAACCCCTCATTTTATATCAATAAAATAGTATAAAGAGGGATACAACATTCATAAAATCAAAGCTATAGAAAGACCAAAAATAGGAGAAAATAAAAAAGGATAAAGATTATATGTTTCCAATCTTGATAATTCCTTAATAAATAATTTAATAGCATCTGAAAAAGGTTGAAATAAACCCAAAACCCCTACTTTATTAGGACCTTTGCGAATTTGAATATAACCTAACATTTTACGTTCTAATAAAGTAATAAATGCAACTCTTACTAAAACTATAATTAAAATTAATAGATAAGATAAGAATCAAAAAAAAATTATCAAAGAGAGTTTCTATTTATGGAGCTTAAATCCATCGCATATATTTTGCTACATTGATTCAAAGGGTATTACCTTCTATGAATTCTAAATCCATCGCATATATTTTGCTACATTGAATAAAAATTTTTCCTTTATTAGAATTTTTCTAAACGAAGGGTCCTTTCGTACTGTTTCGTTTTAAATTTTCTCTAGATAGAAACCAACCTGGCTTACACCGGTTTGAACTCAGATCATGGAAATCTTTATAAGTCGAACAGACTTCCTATTATTACTCTTGCGTAATACAGGGAATTTAATCCAACATCGAGGTCACAAACACGTTTATCAATTTGAACTTTCAAAACATATCACGCTGTTATCCCTAAAGTAACTTATTTAAATTTCAAAATTTTTGGGTATTAAAATAATATTATTTTTAATATTTAAAAGTGTTTTTCTTTCTGCCGCCCCAGCAAAACATATTCTCAATTTATTAAATTTTCTTATGTAAAGTTTTATAGGGTCTTCTTGTCTAAAAGAGACATTTTAGCCTTCTTACTAAAAGGTGAAATTTGAAATTAATAGTTAAGAAAGAAATTTTCTAGTTTACCCTTTCATTCCAGTCTTAAATTACAAGACTAATTATTATGCTACCTTTGCACAGTCAAAATACCGCGGCCATTTATTTATACATCGAGCAGGGCCCATTTTTAATCATTTCAAAAAAATATGTTTTTGGTAAACAGACCAAAAATTTTAGACGAGTTACTTAACTTTTAATTGCTTTCTTAATTATAGATTAATTTTCTACTTATTTTAACATTATTACTATCATTAAATTATTCCATGGAAACTTTAATTAATTATTAGTTTATAAAACTAAAAATAACTTAATGATAAAATTGAAGACAATCTTATTCCTCTAATAACAAATAATTATTTTTTAAACTTACATCTAATAAAGCTTGTCCTTTATTAGATAAAAATTTTCCAATCTTTGATGCTTATCTTAAAGAACCAGATATCAAATTAGGCGTTTAGCTTTTTACTTCAATAAATCAATTTACAATTACTTTAACACGTAAAAAATATTAATTTATAGCTCATAACTTTTCGGGAAAATTAAATCCTTTAATTAATTATTAAACCCTGATACAAAAGGTACGATATTCTCCTTTTTATATATTAAAAATACCCTTACAGTTAAGTTTTCTTCAATTTCAAACTATTACTAAAAAATGACTCCCTTCTTAATAATTTTCTAAAATAAAATAAACAAGATTCCAAAAAGGATCTTTTTAATGTAAATAAAAAACTTAACTAAAGCTTAATCTTGCTTCCAGGAACATCTTCCGATATTCCTACTATGTTACGACTTTTCTCTTATTAAAAGAGAGTGACGGGCGATATGTACATATTTTAGAGCTAGTTCAATTTAACAAATTATTACAAAAATACTTTCAAATCCTCTTTCATTTACCTTTTAATAATAAAATCCATAAATATATTTTTATATTGTAACCCATCTATACTTAAACATAAGCTGAACCTTGATCTGATATTAAAAATAAAATTACATTTAATAATAACTATAAAGTATTATTACCACAACGATATACAAACCACCAATCTAAGTAAGATATGTCGTGTATTATCGATTATAAGACAGGTTCCTCTAATAAGATTAAAACACCGCCAAAATTTTTAAGTTTTAAGCCATCTAATACTACCTGAATTTTATATTTTTTTATAACAGGGTATCTAATCCTGGTTTCTCATAAAATTTTCAAAGACCCCTAAAAAAGAAGTTTTAAATATAAAAATTCTACCTTTAACTCTTCAATCCTTCTTAAAAATATTCTTCCCCCCAAAAACTTAGCCCTACTTGATTTTATAGTATAACCGCAGCCGCTGGCACTATTTTTGCTAAATCTAAAAGAATAACTAAAACTTTTTAATAAGAAATTAATATTAAAACCTAAAAATTTCTATTTAAAATACTAATATAAATTTATTTTCTTAAAGAAGGACTTTTAGCCAAAATTAAACCGAGATTTATAAAATATTAAGTACATTATCATTCTCATTATTCTTAAATTTTCAATAAAAAAAATGCGCCACAATGAATTTGAAGACAAAATTTTATAAACCAGATTTCATTTTAACTTTCTTCATCCATCCTCTGGATCATTAGTGTATACTCCAGATAGGCATTTTAGAATGAAAAATCGGATAGCTCCCCCCCCCCGGGGGGGGGGCCAGGGGAGCCCCACGACCAATGGCCCCCTCCCCGGGGGCCTGAGGGAGCACTGCGACCGAAGGTATTCCCCCCCTATCCGCCAAAAAAAAGAAGGATAAAGATAATAAGGGCTTATTAGGGTGACCCTTCGAACAAGAAATTAATATTTAATAATGAAGAGTGAGTTGTGATCACGGCTCTCCAAAAAAAGAAGTTTTACAAAGAATAGCTATAATAAAATTAATAATAAATGTCATTATTTATTATATGGAGTAAAGATAAAGAAAAGGTAAAAAGAAATAATAAATGGTAGAAGGATAATAATAGGGTATTGATATACTCATGGGGGCAAAACATATATTAGTTTAAGAACAATAGAATGTAATACTGATATGATATTGGGCGCTCACCTCCCGATTAGAAAGATTGTGGGCAGGAGGTGAGTATATCATACTTAACAAGAGTGTTACACGCTGAAATTTGACTTCAGAAAAGATTTTTATCATTGTTAATAGGGTGCCTGAATAAAGGGAAATCTTGATGGGATTTATTATGTTTTATCTCCTATTTT